GGAAATCGAGGTATGTGATGGATAGCAATCTTATAATCTTATCTTGTCTTACTTCCATATTTAGAGGCCTTTTACTTATAAAGGACAAAAAAAGAAACACTAGGTTGGATATCCTACATGTTCGATTAATAACATTACCTTGACTCTTCTAAGAGTGTCACTTCTTGTTGTTAGTTTTCTTGGACTTAATGTTTCCAGATTCTACGAGAAATCCTATAAGAACTTGTTGTAACTGGATTTATTGGATTAGTTCATCAATAGTGTTGGTCCAGAACCGAACCCCTCCCTTTTTTTTTTGACTCTGCACCATTGATTCCACTATTATGAGTGAGCAATAATGGAATAATTCCTTCATATTCATAGAGGTAGGGGACACAATTTACATGGATATAGTAAGTCTCACTTGGGCTGCTTTAATGGTAGTCTTTACATTTTCCCTTTCACTCGTAGTATGGGGAAGAAGTGGACTTTAAGTCTAAGGATACTACGAAATTGAGTGAGCGTCTTTTATTCTCGATAATGAAATTCATATGATTCATCTTGGATTCCAGTGGAGTAATGTATTTAGATAAATAATACCCCTCCAATTAAAGTCAAAGATATAGTTGACGGATTCCCATCCAATGTTCGTATTTAGATTCGAAACTAAGAGGAATACAGATGATAGGAAATTTCTTTCAACAAAATTCTTCCGAAACTTTCGATTTCGATGAACCCGCTCTTACCAGAATTCTGTATAGACAATGAGGAACAGAGGGTCCTTTTTTTTTCAAATTGATTGTAATCAATACCAATCAAATAGATGAAGCAAATAAATAGAATTGAAGTGCTATGCTATGTGCAATTACATATATGTAATTGATATCCACATATATGATGGATGAATATACATATTTGATTTTAGATATTTAGGTCTGTATCTTTATAGAGTACACCTTATATATATATATATTAACTTATATATTTATATAATAAATAATATAATACTAATAACCTAATAACTAATAAAAGAAATAGTATGGTAGAAAGAGTCATATATTTCTTTCTACCATACTATCGGATCTCCTAGAATACTGCTGATCCCAGTCCCATCATTTCATTTAAAACGCAAAATTGAAATCCTTTATTTTGATTTCATTTCTTCAATCATTGATAAGAACTACGAAGTCAAGTTTCATTCAAATTAATTATTTTGACTGACTGTTTTTACATATATGATAAGTAAAAAAGCAGTAGGAATTAGAATGAACAGTGCAGTAGCAATAAATGCAAGAATATTTACTTCCATAATCTCTTCGTTTTTTTTTTTTACTTCGCAATAACTCGGGATTTAATCCCATAGAGCCCCATAGAGATGATAAATCTTTCACCTGTAAATTCGAATGGGATGAATTACATCTCGATGATATAAAATCAGCTCAATATCATGAATAACAATAAAATATCGGAGCTATCAAATGGATTCATTGTCGAGAATTGAATAGTATAACATAGGAAGATCCTTTATCCATACCGAACCGAATCCAAAATTTTATTTCTAATCCAATCTGAAATTCCCGTATTTTGCATTTTTTCCCATTCTTTGCTATAACCTACTGCCTTTCAGGTACAACCATCTAATGAAGTATCATCTAACCGCGTTTCCACTTCCCTTGGTTACAACCCCCCTCAAACTGTCGAAGTTAAATGGAAATAAGGACGGAGTGAAGTTCGAAACTTCGTTTTTTTAATACTCTAATTGTCTTGGAAGACAAAAAAAGTGTAATAAAGATGAGTCCCATTATAAAAGATATAATATTCCATCAAATGTACTTTCTTCAATGATATAAATTGTGTCAAATTAAAATTTGTAATTGAGATTACATATGATGTCTGTTTCCCACCAATCAATACTAGTTAAAATAATGGAAATTTACTAATGAAAAAAAAATAAATAAGGATCCGCGTTGGGAATAAAATTCTGCTCTTTGTTCCCCTTTTAATCTAGTCGAGAAAACAAAAAGAAGAGATTCATTTATTATTTTATTTATGGGGTCCGCCGGGACTGACGGGGCTCGAACCCGCAGCTTCCGCCTTGACAGGGCGGTGCTCTGACCAATTGAACTACAATCCCAAGCAAATTTAGGTGTATAAAATATCTATTCATATGATCTCCGTTAATTACCGCTGTTGTAAGCGGGACGCGGGTTATATATGGATATGATATCCTATGGTTTGGTTTAGTAAGAGTGACATGAATTAATAGTAATTATTTTTTTTTATTTACTCGTTTCCTAAGACTTTATACTTACAGATCCTAATCTGAATCTAGATAATTAAGAAGATCCGCATTTTTGATAACATTTATAACAAAAAAATCCAAAATAAAAGTGGGGATATCTCAGAAAGTTTTATTTTTCTTATGCTTCCGTAATTGTTCTTATTCTTCTGTATCTGTATCAGGCATTTCTGGAAAACAAATGTGTTATATAGTTTCATCTTGTCTTGGATTAGCGAATTA